CAGATTTTTCATAGAGAAATCTCTGATCAACGATAGAAGAAGATCCTTTTTGAATCATATTTAAGGGATTCCTTGGTTCGGACCGAAGAAGCAATGTCACTCGATCATTATCAAACTGACTGCAATCTTTTTCTGTCCGTGAGGATCCCACCAGAGCACCTTCTACTTCTAATAGGCCATGAACTAGATCAGAATCAGTCTCAACGAGTCCATAAGAAGTGATCCCATTTTTTTCATAAGGTCCGGGTATAGACCAAAGGTCTTGGGCGACTGATCCGGCAGAACAACTCAAAAGATAAAGAAGTATCGTTAATTTCTTCATGCTTGTTCCAAGTTCGAGGTACCATTTGTACAAATAAGAATCCCCCTCGTTACATGATTTCTTCTTCATATAGATAGATATAGGATCTATGGAGCAATTACTTAGAAGTACATTTTGTGAAACAACCCTTCCTATCTGATAGAAAAGGATCCCATGATCCTGAACCGATCTTACCTGAGATCGTAAATCCCAAGTTTGTCTATGAAGAGCAGATCTAATTAGATTAGTGTCTATAATGGATTTCTTTTGTATAATACCAATTGATAGGGCCTCATTGGTAAGTGCTACAAGATCTCGTACATTGGAACCCATAGTTATGGACCCGAATCCATTAGTATGGAACATTTTCTTTTCCAAGTGAAATCCCCTAGTATATGAAAGAGTGAAAAAGTTCTTTCGTTGTTGTGGAATAAGAAGCCTTCGTATCTTAATGCATGTATTTAATTTATTCGGAGCTAGTAGAGTGGGATCGACTTTTTTGGGAATATGGGTCGAAGCAATAACAAGAATATTTCTAGTAGAAGATCTTTCACAATCCCTAGAGAGATAGTTCACTAATAGACCGGGGGATAAGTCATTCGACTCATTCAAATTCAGATCATGAATGTTTGGAATCCACATTATGCAAGGAGACATTGCTTTTGCTATTTCGAATTGAAGGGTGATATAAAATCGGTCTATTTCCGGCATCATATCCATAGGTAGCGCACTCATCATAGTTAGAAGCTCCAGCTCCGTATCAAGGTAACAGTCGATATCTTCATTATCATCAATATCGTCAATATCTTCAATAGCGTCAATATCATCAATATCACTATCATCAATATCACTATCATCAGTTTCGAAAATATCCTCGTCACTATCATCAATATCGTTACTATCATCAAAAAAATGACCCTTAGGATCGATATCCAGGACCTTGTTAATAAATACTGTAATGAAAGGAACATAGGAGTTTGTCGCTAGGTATTTGACCAAATAGGATCGTCCAGTTCCTATAGAACCTATCACTAAAATACCCCTAGGCGGGGATAGGGCTAAGCGGAGCGAAAAGGGTTTCCCATGAGATGGGAAAGAAAAACGACTAGCCCCACACAAGGTTTGTGAATAAGTGATTGTCTGATAATGAGCAAGGAATATCCGTCTTTCTGCTAAGCAGGATGTATTGAACTCATAATTCATTAGATACTTTTTATGAATGTCAACTAAATATCGTAAGTAAATTGTTCCCGGTTGTTCAATCATTTGATAACCAGAGTTATTCTTTGAGAAATGATCACTATGAGTCAGACTCAATAGAATTTCATCAATCCTTTTTTCTGTCGTTAAGGTAGAGAACTGAACCAAGAATTCTCTTTCTTTATTATCAATCAAATCACTTTTCGAGACCCAGGATTCTATTTTATCATCAATCCAATCACTATTCACGTTTTTTCTTTTTCTTATGAAGGAATAGAGCGCTTTACTTGTATGACTTAGATGTCTCGTATTTCTCGAAAAAGCGATTCGATTGATGGGATTTGGTATGATACTTATGAGATCGATGAGATTCCAATATTTCTTCTTAGAAAATATTGATTTGACCCCAAAAGCGGGACCATCACCCCATAGCATGTTGCCGCCAGAAGCAGAACCTCGTCTTTCTTCTAGAGAATTTCCAAATTGTTCCAGAGCAACTAGAAAAAGATTCTTTAACCAGAAAGAATTCTGTTCAGATATAGGATACTTATCCAGAAGTTTTCGCAACTCAATCATGTATGATGGAATCATCAAAGATTTGACCTTTTCGAACTCTGTATATAACTCACTATAGAATCGAGAAACAGAGAGAAGATGTGTACAAACGAGATATCCTGCAACAAGAAGAAGGAAAAGGATTGAATAGAGGAACTCCCGAATATTTAGCGATTTCAGATGTGTTGATATCAATGGTGACTCATTATTTCCGTGAATAATTTCATCGGACAGAAGATAATTATGTAAATACTCACTCGAAATCTCACTTATCAGATTCCATTGTGAAAGACACAATTTTTTCTGAAGAATTCGCCATGATATATCTGATCCATGGATAATATTATGAAAAATGGATACAAATTTTTGGCTGCTATTTAGTATCGGCAATGAAAAAGTATCGAAAAATAGGAAATTTAGATATTTGTACCCTGTCGAGGTAAGGAACCATGGTATTATATATGTTTGGAATAGATTCCTTTTTGAGAGAGTTGAAAAAGCATTATTTCGTTGAAAGGTTCTATACATCTTCCCTTTCTCAAGGCATTTTTTTAGACAAGGACTACGTTTTTTCCTCGTTTCGGATGATAAATATTTCTCAGAATATGGAGTGTGAATCAAACCCATGTTTGAATTGAAATTGAGATACTGATGCAAGTTCTTCCCTTCTGAATCTGGTAGATTCATATCTGAAAGAGGCTCACAATAAGTTCTTTCAAAATTTACTATTTGTTCCTCTGTTAGAGGTGTTCCAGAAATGTCCGCGATCGAACCAATAGCTCTACGAACGAATGGATCGGATCGAATTGGAAAATGGAAGGATTTGTCCAAGTTATACCCTTCGTCACCACTTTGCGGAAAATTGTTAGGCATCAATATGTTAGATACCTGTAACTCGATTGGTGAAATAGTATCTCTCTCCAAAAAAGCTTGTTTTTTTTTATCGCCGCACAAAGAAAATATTTTGTTGCGAATGAACAAGATATTGAGGAATTGTCCATACGTAAAATCATAATTATTGATACAGGCCTTTTCCACAAAAAAAGAGAATCTTTTGTTACAATCGAAGCAGAAGTGATATCGATTATTCAAAAATAGAAGTCGATTTGCTTTATAAAAAGAGGATATCAATGAACTTCTATGAAATGGTTTCACGGGATTCAGCCAATTGTCTTGATCGTGGGTTTTCATTGAGAAATAGGAATCCGTGTTATCAAAAGATTTCCCTTTTGGTATCTTATTGAACAAAAATGGCGATATTGTTCCTCCGTTGATCAAGGATTTCGATTTTTGGGAAGTATCATAGTTATCCAAAAAGAAGGGTTTCCACTTTTTCAAATGAACGATTTGAAGACCTATTGATTCTAACAACTGATTACCGAGTGGATCATTCGGACCTTTCCATTCATAGATGTGGATTTCGGACCTATGAATAGGTATATTCCCGAAACTCACAAAGAAAAAAGGAAGTGAGTTCGACAAAAAGAGAAGAAACTTGGAAAAAAAGAAACAAAGTGACTTAGACAAATCTTTTTTGTCAATAACCTCAGACCAATCAATCGAATATTGATTAATACGTAATCGATCGAACACTACTTGAAAACGGCTATTCTGCTCAGAAATGAAATGGTCCAAAAGTTCCTGGAAATTCTTGCTTCCATTGGAGCATTTGTATCTATATGCATTAGGATCCCGATTCATGGATCTCTCGGTTCGAGAAATCAAAATAAGAGGATCGAAGCATTTCTTCTGACTCTTTTTCAAATTTGAGAAATGTTGGTTGATCGTATATTTCATTATAATTCTATGATTCAGAGTATCATTTTCTATTTGATACCTTTGAATTCCATATTCGAAGTTGCGATCGAATCGATTCTTTTTAATGAATCGATTCCATACATTTCTTATGTATCCATAGGTGCTATATTGGATTTGAATCAGATTTCGGATCAATCTATATTGATTGACTGCCTCCATTTTGTTGTTGCTAGTAAATACCACCATTTTTGGTTTTGGATCTTCCAAATCATTCCCGCAAGAGGTCCGGACCCATTTTTTTATGATCCTTCGAGAAAAAGATTCATTCTCTTCATAAAAAAGAGGAGGTAGAACCAATAAAGATTGATTTTTCGATTCATCCCTGGAGTTGAATACCTCATTTAAAAATGGTTTTTGATCCAATCCGGAGGAATCAATAGAAAAAGCAAATCTCTTGTGATACACCAGATCAGGCTCGGTTATTGATAGAGTGAATAGATCCGCCATTTCTTGAAATCTCTCTTCTGATTCCAAATCGTGGTATAACATGTACCCCCCCCTGTTCCGGTCATGGAATAGATGAAATAAACCAAAAAGTGGATTTTTGTTCAAGAATGAAATCTTATTGGAACTATCCAGTTCATCCTTCGGAACCATATCACATCCTGAATCTGATAAAATAGGATGAATTGAGACAGTATTTTGTAAATACATAATTATCTTGAATAGATTTACTATTTCTTTATTTTCCGATTGCCTGGAAAGAACAAAAGAAACATCTTGTTCTTTGTTCAACAATTTCTGATCTCTAGTAGACTTCTCAGTAGGATTCGAAACCTGATGAAGTTCTGACCATCTGTCAAAGAAAAAAGAACGATTGGCTCTTCTTGTAAGATTCCCAAGAAATTCTTCGATTTCTTCCGGAAGGAGATGATTATTCATCTGCTTCTCACGTTCCATAATAAAACTAGATCTCGTGGAGCTCTCAGAGATCTTTTTTCCTTTTGGAAGATACAGGAGCCGAACAAACAACCTTTTGATATTGGAAGACTCTAAAGATTCTTCCAATGTATCATTGCCGGGTCCAATGGAATTCATAGGTATAGGAAGAAGCCCTGTTAAATAGAGATTTTTTCTTTCGACCAACTTTCGATTGTTAATACGATATATAAGGATCGCTACTATA